CGGGGGTGCAATGCGGACCTTTTATAAGTTCAAAGGTAAGAATATTAAGAAGTCATGTGACCATGCAGGCGGGCCTGGACTCTTTTCTTTCTCCTCCGGCGAATGATTTCACTTTTCTGGCCCTCAACCAAAGACTAAAAACTCACCCAAGCCTTTGGGTAAGGCTAAGTAGGGTAGGAAACTCTTTCTTGCGGATTTCACAGTTCACGTGTCCCCGCATTTAAGTCTGAAACGGGTGCTAGCTTGAAAACCGCCACAGTTAGCTGTCGGTTGAGGCCTCACCGGGCTTTCATAAATCAGTATCTCTTTTTTCAGTATTTCTTATGAATAGTAGGGCACTGAGGGAGAACTTATCGACGACAAAAAAGACGAGGTTTCTGTTGGAGGGTCCCTGCCGCCCCGAGTCAAATGGAATTTAAAATACTTTTTTTATAAACAAGGTGGCATCTCGAAAGTGCCGCTAGGCGGTTTAATCATGGAACGTCCAAAAAGCCTGGTAAAATGCGAACATTATTATTCTAAAAAGATGCCCTAGAACATACATGTTATTGAATTGAGTGAGAGGTCCCTTTCTTTCCTACTACTGAACCCGGAAATTGCGTAGATTGCTTTGCTTGGAATTCCCTAAGTAACCAAACCAATCCCTGTCATTTCACACGGAAAATGGTATGTTTTGAGCGTTTGAAGTGGACGAACAATCAGCGTACGTAATCGAGTTTCATGCCATCATGTCTTTCTGCCCAGCAGCGCTGGAAACCGCTTTCATGCGTCTTGGTTGTTGGTAGAGGCCCGAAAAGATTCTATTTGAAATAGTTTCAAAGGCTTGAAGGGCTTTAGAACTGACTTTAAAGAGTCAGGGAGAAAGAACTGACTTTCACAAGTCAGGGGTTTAGAACTGACTTGTTAAAGTAAGGTTAGTAGCTTTATTCAAAAGGAATTGATAGGAATACTAATATCTCTCCGATTATCTCCGACAATAAGAGGTAAGAATAAAGGCTGTTTAAGTTTATGAATAGCCCTTTGAAGTTCCAATGCGCGGAATCGAAAAAAGACTATCTATCTTTCCGGATCATAGATCAGATCAGAGAATTCCCTCTTTCAAGCTTCCTTACAGGAAAAGGAGTTTTTTAAGGTAGAGACATTCCGATCTAGCCAGTGAGCAGCATGTCTGCTTTCGCTTCAATATCTTTACACCTTTCAGATATCACTAGGGACGGTGAGTCATGGAGATGGTACATGGACCTATAAGTATCACTGGGACGGGGACAAATGGAACGACGAAGACTGAGGCGGAAAATAGCTTAAGTAACAGAAAAGATGAAAAGCGAGAGCACCAATGAGAGCAGAACCACGTCTTAGCTCGGAAAAAAACGAGTCAAACTTTAAGGATCGACGTAGCAGTTGATCTTAACCTATCAGTTGATATTTTTTTTATCACGGAAAAATAGGAGAAAAGAGAGAAGGAGATGTTCGCAATATTCGAAAAGGTGAGAGGGATTGTCAACGTGAAGAAAGGAAATGAGACGAAGGAAGCAAAGGCTAAGGGCAAAGGTACCAACGCAGACACTAAGATAAGGCAATTTAGTCATTTCTTCTCCGAAACAGCTTTGGGTATTTCATTCAAGTCTGCGGGTAGAAGAGATTGAAATGATCTCAAAAGTCGCTCTCACCTCGACCCTTCTTCTAAATGCTGTTTTCCAACAATGTAAAGTACACCTAAGGGATATAACTCAAATGGCGAAGAGGGACTTTTTTGAGTATTCCGGTCACCCTCCGCCAACCGGATTTTGGGTTCCACATGGATTCTGAACATTGTTGCAGATGCTCCAACTGATCTTTGGCATCAACCTCTTTTTTCTTTGAATCCCCCCTTTTCTTTATCCTTCTTTATCTTTATGTTCTTGCAACCAAAAGATAGTGATGTTTTTAGAATTAAGTATGTTGTTATCGAGCATTATGTTGCTTATGAGGCTTATCTGTTAACAGGCCCCACTTTAAGGTGGGCTTTTGGAGGATAGTTCATTTCTTTCACCGCCTTTCCGGTTTCACGATGAGCCAGACCATGAAGCTCATTAAAAAAAAATCCCCTTTGTCTCAAAGGCGGCTGGAGCGGCTCACTTACCACCAACAAATCAACTGTAAACTTCTTCTGAGACTTCGGAATGGCAAAGAGCAGAAAGGGGGGCTTTTAGGCCTTAGGCATGAGAAAGACAAAGAAAGGGCATCGTTCTCGGCTGGCCGGACATTGGAATCGGCGCTCTCCTCAACCGGATGAATTAGAGCGTCATATTTGAAACTTCCAAAGCATTAACTCAAACGAGGAAAGTCCCCTCATGATAACTTGATCACACAAGGCCAATCAAAAGGGCTTTCTTCGCTCGAAAGACGAAACTCAACTAGCGCTTTCTTTCTATACGAGAAGAATCGTTCTCTATCAGATATTTGTTCTCGCTCGCGAAGGGGTACGTCCACAGATCGCTAGGACCGGGAACTGATCGAGACGGGAAAGGAAAAGCCATTATAAAGAAGCATAGGTCTTCACCTTCTTCGTTTGCTCACCATGCTCAACGCACGTTAGAAAAGTGTGTAAATGTGCTTTTCGAGCATCTTATTGTCACAGGGGATGCTGAACAAAGATTGACTCAATCCACGGTCAATTCTGAAAGATGGGATTCTTCTTATTCTCTTTCTGAATTAACAAACAAAAAGTGAAAAGCAGCTAGCCTAGCTCTTGGCCTAAGTAGTAGCCCTTCCTCAGCTTGACAAAAGTCTTGCTTATGCTTCCTTCCCTATCTCTTTCCGCGTGAAAAGGGCTTCTATGGCGTCGAGTATTTGAGAGTTGTTGGAGAGCTTCCTTGCCGCTTCAAGGCTAGTTTCAAGCTCATCACAAGGAGTTTACAAGCAGGTTTGATAGAACCAGGTTCGAGCGTACTTGCTAGCTGGTTTGCTGGTAGAATGGGGGATAGATAGCTGTTCAAAGTACCATTCCCCTTGACTCTGCTTTCTTCTATTGGACCAGGCAGGGATCTCTGATTAGTCGAATGAGCCCATCCCTCTGGCCTATCATTCATTTATTGGTCGATCCAGCTTTCGCTTCCTTACTTCCCCATTGGTGTGATATGATCTTAGATGAGATTCTATTATCGTATGCGTTTATGAGAGGCGAGAGGGTGCTCCTTCATGCGCTTGTAGTGAACTCCCTTATCGCGTGATGGTGCTATGCGCTTCCAGCTTCCAGTAGGTGTGATTTACTACCTTCGCTACCTTGATGGGATCTATCTCACTAAGACCCATAGAAGGAAATGAAGGCTGAATCTGACTTGGCGATCTCACGCTTGTACTTTGATTTTCCTAACTGGTACAAAGGACTCCCACACGGTTTATGGGTGACTCCCATATCCATCTCTTTCACTTTAAGTAAGCTATCGTTGTAAAGAAGAGAGTGAGTCTTTTTTTTTGTGCTGAGCCAATTTTCATCTTCTTTTGATGTTCGGACCGAGCGCGTAGAATTCAAATCTTCCATATCTTGTCTCTCCTGAGCGAGTACGTTTCGCGGTTACGTACACAAGTGAAAAGGCACCAACTTGATCGACTATGAAGAAAGTTGAACCCAAGCTCCAGAGCGGGGTTCGCTTACCCTTCATCCATTAAAGAGCCCCACCGAAGAAGAAAGAGTTTGATTGAAGAAATCGGGAGAAGCGGAGTGATAGAAGATCTATCTTGACGACCAGAGGAGAAGAAAGACCCTATGTTCCGAGGTTACAGAGAGAGGTTTGTAAGAACGATAGAAGGCGCAACCCTTCCACTCCCACGTACGTTCCGACATTCAAAGCATTGCTTACCAAATAACTAGACAAGACAGACTTGACGGGTAGAATCTACACCACTTTTCCATTCATTCTTCCTGTAGCCACACAGAGAAAAAATGCGATTGAGAATACAATAGACTAGCGACGAACGAGCGAAGGGCTTCCCTACGCCCAAAGATGCTTTTTGCCCAAGTCCCCCCTGGACAAGAAATGGTTATGAACTGACAAGGTCAATGCACCTCCTTCCCCAGAGCACCTTATTAAAGAGTGATTGCCCGAGGGGCTATGCCCTCCTAAGCACGAAATGAGACTGTTGTGATTTCGCTTTTTAATGAGGGGCCTGGAAGACCATCTTTAAGAGAGAAAGTTCCTTGCCGAAAGCAATCCAAGGCTCTCTCAACCCAAGACAAGAGGTCCAGAGGCGGTGTCCGTATGGTTACCACCTAAAGCGGATAGTTTTTACAACCGTAAAATCGAGGTGGAAATCTCTAGACTTTCCCCCCAGGCGTAAAAACGGTTATTGACAAAACTTAACGATTAAGCTTTGCATGGGAAGCTGCCACCTGTCTATGGAGGCTTTGAGAACAACTTCCTGATGGTTACGACTGTCTTCTCAAGGAAGCAAGCCAATCCACGTAGGTCTTGATCCGATGTGGACTAAAAAGTCGATGTATATATCCCACACAAATTAGCGTAGACCAAGTGTTAGCTCTGCATGGGCAGGCTTAATACTTGGCTAACTTCATCTTACGTAGATCGAATGCCCATCTTGCATGGTTAAGGCTCAACACTTAGTGAGCTCGAGTTAACAGCACCGTCAACTCATTATGAACACACGCAAGGTTTTTTTTTAAACTTATAATTTTTTAATAATTAATTAATACGGAAGAAATGCCAGTATTTACATATCCTACCAAGGAGCATTCACAGGAACAGGCAGATGCGTACAAACTTTGATGAAGGCAGGTAGCTATTTAAAGGCTTACTCATGCATGGAACTAGAATCTTATCGGAAGTTTAAGGAGAGAGACTGGCTTTCATGGGACAAAAGATACAGTCCCGCAGCATCCATTTGTGATGACGGATGAAGTCTTCATAGGGACTGTCAACGAAAGCCCCAAACCATTCATTAAGCAGGTTGACACAGTAAAAGAACTCTCTTGTAGCCGCGCGAATGTATTTGCATGTCTT